ATGCACTGGAGTACCGATGTCTACCATGCACCTGAATATACTTATGGCAATGTTCATCTATTACCAAAAACAAGTCATTTATGGATATTAGCAGTAGGTACGTGCAGATCCAGTATTATCTGTTTTTCTCTCCACAAGGATCAAGATCAAATAAATGCTCATTCTTTTTCTCTCGAAGAAAGATATATCTCTGATCTATCAGTAACTAATGATCCAGCGAGATATAAATTGTTTAGTTCGGATTCTTCTAGTAAAAAAAAAGGGGGGACTCTTGATTATTCAAGACCTGATCGAAATATATACAATGGTCATTGGAATTTAAAATATCCTTCCATTCTCCACGAAAATTCTGATTTTTTTGCGAAGAGGCGAAAAAATAGATTGATCATTCCATTACAATATGATCAAAAGCGCGAGAAAGGACTAATACCCCATTTTGGTGTTTCGATTGAAATACCCATAAATGGTATTTTACGTAGAAATAGTATTCTTGCTTATTTTGACGATCCCCGATACCGAAGAAACAGTTCAGGGATTACTAAATATGGGACTGTAGAGGTTGATTCAATCGTCAAAAAAGAGGATTTGATTGAATATCGAGGAGCAAAAGAATTTAGTCCAAAATACCAAATGAAAGTAGATCGATTTTTTTTCATTCCCGAGGAAGTGCACGTCTTACCTGGATCTTCGTTGATAATGGTCCGGAACAATAGTATTATTGGAGTGGATACACCACTCACTTTAAATACAAGAAGCCGAGTAGGTGGATTGGTCCGAGTGGAGAGAAAAAAAAAAAGTATTGAACTAAAAATATTTTCTGGGGATATCCATTTTCCTGGAGAGACAGATAAGATATCCAGGCACAGCGGCATCTTGATACCACCGGGAACGGGAAAAAGAAATTCTAAGGAATCCAAAAAATTGAAAAATTGGATCTATGTCCAACGGATCACACCTACTAAGAAAAAGTATTTTGTTTCGGTTCGACCCGTAGTCACATATGAAATAGCGGATGGGATCAATTTAGCAACATTTTTCCCCCAGGATCTTTTGCAGGAACGGGATAATGTCCAACTTAGAGTTGTCAATTATATCCTTTATGGAAATGGCAAGCCAATTCGAGGAATTTATCACACAAGCATTCAATTAGTTCGGACTTGCTTAGTATTGGATTGGAACCAAGAACAAAATGGTTCTATAGAGGGGGTTCATGCTTCTTTTGTTGAAATAAGGACAAATGATCTAATTTGCGATTTCATAAGAATTGAGTTAGTCAAGTCTCCTATTTCGTATACCGGAAAAAGAAATTGTACGGCGGGTTCAGGATTGATTAACCATAATAGATTAGATTACACCAATATTAATCCTTTTTATTCCAAGGCAAAGATTCAATCATTTACTAAACATAAAGGAACTAGTGGTACGTTGTTGAATCAAAATAAGGAATGCCAATCTTTGAAAATTTTGTTATCATCCAACTATTCTCGAATTGGTCCATTCAATGGTTTGAAATATAACAATGTGACAAAAGAATCAATTAAAACGGATCCTATAATTCCAATTAGGAATTTGTTGGGCCCCTTAGGTACAGTAGTACTCAAAATTGCGAATTTTTATTCATCTTGCCATTTAATAACTTATAATCAGATTCTGTTAAAGAAATATTTGTTACTTAACAAATTTAGTCAGACTTTCCAAGTACTTAAATATTTTTTAATAGATGAAAATAGGGGGATTTATAATCCCGATCCGTGCAGTAACATCATTTTTAATCCATTCAATTTAAATTGGCGTTTTCTCCACCACGATTATTGTGATGAGGCATCCACAATTATTAGCCTTGGACAATTTTTTTGTGAAAATGTATGTCTATTGAAATACGGATCACAGAAAAAATCTGGTCAAGTTCTAATTGTTCATGTTGACTACTTAGTAATAAGATCAGCCAAGCCCTATTTGGCTACTCCAGGAGCAACGGTTCACGGTCATTATGGAGAAATCCTTCACGAGGGAGATACATTAGTTACATTTATATATGAAAAATCAAGATCTGGTGACATAACGCAAGGTCTTCCAAAAGTGGAACAAGTGTTAGAAGTGCGTTCGATTGATTCAATATCGATAAATCTCGAAAAGAGGGTTAAAGGTTGGAATGAACGTATATCAAGAATTCTTGGAAGACCTTGGGGATTCTTGATTAGCACGGAGCTAACCATCGCCCAAAGCCGTATCTCTTTGGTTAATAAGATCCAAAAGGTTTATCGATCTCAGGGAGTGCAGATCCATAATAGACATATAGAGATTATTGTCCGTCAAGTAACATCAAAAGTGTTGGTTTCAGAAGATGGAATGTCTAATGTTTTTTTACCCGGAGAACTAATAGGATTGTTGAGAGCGGAACGAGCAGGGCGTGTTTTGGATGAAGCGATCTGTTATCGAGCAATCTTATTGGGAATAACGAGGGCATCTCTTAATACTCAAAGTTTCATATCCGAAGCTAGTTTTCAAGAAACTGCTCGAGTTTTAGCAAAGGCTGCTCTACGAGGTCGTATTGATTGGTTGAAAGGCCTGAAAGAAAATGTTGTCCTGGGGGGAATTATACCTGTTGGTACCGGATTCAAAAAACTAGTGCATCATTCAAGGCAACACAAAAACATTCATTTGGAAATCAAAAAGAAGAATTTGTTCGAAGGAAAGATGAGAGATATCTTATTTCACCATAGAGAATTTTTTAGTTCTTGCGTACCAAACAATTTCCATGAGACATCAGAACAATCATTGACATGATTTAATGATTCCTAACCTAAAAGGAGACTCATTTTTTTAATTATAATTTAATTATCTGGTCCAATTTTATTATTTGATGATAAAGATCATAATGAATTAAAAAGAATTAATGGTTTGGATCGTGTATCAACGGTCAATCCTCGGTAGAAAGTTCCATCGGAACAATTATTTATTTCAGATACCTCGTCTCTTTGTTAAAAAAAAAAACAAAGAGCAAATATGGGGAAAAATGACAAGAAGATATTGGAACATTAATTTGGAAGAAATGATGGAAGCAGGAGTTCATTTTGGTCATGGTACTAGGAAATGGAATCCTAGAATGGCACCTTTCATCTCCGCAAAACGTAAAGGTATTCATATTACAAATCTTACGAGAACTGCGCGTTTTTTATCAGAGGCCTGTGATTTAGTTTTTGATGCAGCAAGTAGAGGAAAACACTTTTTAATCGTTGGTACAAAAGATAAAGCAGCTGATTCAGTAGCATCTGCTGCAATAAAGGCTCGGTGCCATTATGTTAATAAAAAATGGCTTGGTGGTATGTTAACGAATTGGTCCACTACAGAAACGAGACTTCAAAAGTTCAGGGATTTAAGAGCCGAACAAAGGATGGGGAAACTTAACCGTCTCCCAAAAAGGGATGCAGCAATGTTGAAGAGACAATTATCCACCTTGCAAACATATCTGGGTGGGATCAAATATATGACAGGATTACCCGATATTGTAATTATCGTTGATCAGCAAGAAGAATATACGGCTCTTCGAGAATGTGTCATTTTGGGGATTCCGACGATTTGTTTAATCGATACAAATTGTGACCCAGATCTCGCAGATATTTCGATTCCAGCCAACGATGACGCTATCGCTTCAATCCGATTGATTCTTAACAAATTAGTATCCGCAATTTGTGAAGGTCGTTCTAGTTATATAAGAAATCATTGATTATGATTAATAATAAGATAGATAAGTCAATTACTTCGGGAAACTCCATAGATTTTATTTATTGGATCGGTTACTATTCCTGGATTTCAAAAAAAAAGATAAAAAAAAGTACTCGGACTGGGGATATTATGTGATTACTTAGTATCCTAAATATACGATTAATGATTAAAATACGATTAATGATTAAAGTGGGTCAGTTAAGAAAGAGATGGTTGAATCAAAATAATTCTTTTTTTAAGTTCAATTTTTGTCAGAGGACAATATGAATGTTATACCATGTTCCATTAACACACTAAAAGGGCTATATGATATATCGGGTGTAGAAGTAGGCCAACATTTATATTGGCAAATAGGAGGTTTACAAGTCCATGCCCAAGTACTTATCACTTCTTGGGTCGTAATTGCTATCTTATTAGGTTCAGTTACCATAGCTGTTCGGAATCCACAAACCATTCCGGCCGACGGTCAGAATTTCTTCGAATATATCCTTGAATTCATTCGGGACTTGAGTAAAACTCAGATTGGAGAAGAATATGGTCCTTGGGTTCCCTTTATTGGAACTATGTTCTTATTTATTTTTGTTTCTAACTGGTCAGGTGCTCTTTTACCTTGGAAAATCATACAGTTACCTCATGGGGAGTTAGCTGCGCCCACGAATGATATAAACACTACTGTTGCTTTAGCTTTACCCACGTCAGTGGCATATTTCTATGCGGGTCTTACAAAAAAAGGTTTGAGTTATTTTGGGAAATACATTCAACCAACTCCAATACTTTTACCAATTAACATCCTAGAAGATTTCACAAAACCTTTATCACTTAGTTTTCGACTTTTCGGAAATATATTGGCTGATGAATTAGTAGTTGTTGTTCTTGTTTCTTTAGTACCTTCAGTAGTTCCTATACCCGTCATGTTTCTTGGATTATTCACAAGCGGTATTCAAGCTCTTATTTTTGCAACTTTAGCCGCGGCTTATATAGGTGAATCCATGGAGGGTCATCATTGACTAGCTTTCTAAATTGTTTTTTTCAACCTTATTCCTGGAGTTCAATATAATATAATATAATTGACCTGTCGAGGAACTACGAGGAACTATAATAGATCAAAAATTTATATATGGTATAGAGTCGTAGCAGGAAAGATGTATGATATTATTTAATTGTAAAAAATCTTAGGAAAAAGATCTAAATGATCTCTTTTTCCTAAGATTTTGGTTTTTATCGACTTTTCCAATTTATAAATTTATATTGTATTTATATTTTATTTGTTTTTGTTTAGTTAATTACAATATTACAATTTTAAATTTGAATAAGAATTGTTATCTTTTTACGATGTAAGACTAAATAAAAAGCTAGCTTAGGAAAAAGAAACTGGGCATATGTAGCATATGTAATAAATAGTTATAAGTCTGTCCAGCCCCCGGTTCAAAAAAAAATTCTAGAATCATATTCAATAGGTGGTTTACGTTATGGAAGAAACAAATGTATATGTGATATTAGAAATTCACTAGTTATAGTGAGGCTCTTATATCTTATTATTTATTTTTCATTTCACAGCTCACTGCACTTAGCTGGGATTCAAATAGAAAGTCTTTCTGCTTTGTCTGTGATTGGGAATTGAACAAATAAACAGATAAACAGATGAACTTTGAACTCAAGGATGTAGAAGAATGAAGAATTGAATGAAAAATGGGTTTAGAATAAAGAAATGCAATGACTAGAATCATATGCATATAGATTTACAAAAACTTCATCATGTATAAGAACTAAAAACGAGATTTCGAAGTATTTCTGATGATTAATTGGTTGATTGTATCATTAACCATTTCTTTTTTTTTTTTTTTGTGCGAGGAGCTTACCATGAATCCACTGATTTCTGCCGCTTCTGTTATTGCTGCTGGATTGGCCGTAGGGCTTGCTTCTATTGGACCTGGGGTTGGTCAAGGTACTGCTGCGGGTCAAGCTGTAGAAGGTATTGCGAGACAGCCAGAAGCAGAGGGTAAAATACGAGGTACTTTATTGCTAAGTCTGGCTTTTATGGAAGCTTTAACAATTTACGGACTGGTCGTGGCATTAGCACTTTTATTTGCGAATCCATTTGTTTAATTCTAGAAGAAAAGTACGTAATGTACTTTTTTTGACTTAGACTTGCCATTTGTTTTTTTGAATTATATCAACATTTCACTCTAACAATTACTTATTCGTTGAGAGAATACCTCCGGGAAGGACGGATTTTAGGATTAGTAATTAGCGGATCCTCTCACTTTCTTCCTTCCCGTTTTTAGTTCTTAGTTAGTATAATGTAAACCTTTTTTAGGATGCGTTGCAATGCAACAAACGAGGTATTTTGCAATTGGCATAATACCCAGGACCGAACCCAACCCAATAAGTATCTTCTTGGAAACTTTAACTTAACTTTAATTAGAATAGAATAAAATAATAAGATTTAATTAAAATAATTAAAAATAGTAACTAAATTAAATCAAATAATTTAAATTAATAGATTAAATCTATTCCCATTAAAAAATCCCATAAAATAAAAAAAGGAAATCAACCAAAAAGGGGAGGGCGAAGTGATACAAAAAGAACTCTGTTCTTTGTTAGTCCTATTTATAAGAGGAGAGTATATGAAAAGTGTAACCGATTCTTTCGTTTCCTTGGGCCACTGGCCATCCGCCGGGGGTTTGGGGTTTAATACCGATATTTTAGCAACAAATCCAATAAATCTAAGCGTAGTACTTGGTGTATTGATTTATTTTGGAAAGGGAGTGTGTGCGAGTTGTGTATTTCAAAAATAGGTTGGATCCGACCGGCTGCACTTTATTTTTTTTTTTTATTATTTTATTTTTATTATATATATATTATATATATATAAATATATATAAAAAGGATAAAATAAATAGGATACAAAATGTGCATGATCTCGACGAATTACTTCTGAATAAATTAAGTAATCATATGTAAGAACCATAGCATTTCGTAATTCATTGGTAAAATGACTTTGATTCTCTCTATCAACCAATAATGTGAGACTATTAACATGGTTAAAGCTAAACTGTTTGAAGTCCAGGCACAATAAACATGGTACTCTTTCTACCACTATGTTAGTACTAAAATGGTTTAAAAATAAAAAATGCATAGTTGCTAATTTATCCGATATAAAACACTCATATCGATAAAATAATTTGAACCATTTCCTAAGGAAAAAGGTACCCCTTTTTTTATCCAATGCTGAATTGACAACCTATGTATAGAATGAGAATTTTTGGATTTGAATATTAGAATATTGAATAAATAAAACTAAAAAACGAAATCTAAAAAATAATTAAATAAAAAAAATAACAAATAAAAAATAAAGAAACAACTTTGCTGGCAATTATAGATTTTTTGTCTGGTCAGAAGAGTCCTCCGAATAAACTCTGGTCTTGTATAAGATAATTTTTGATATCTTTGAATACGAACAGAAAAGAGAGGGTAGGCTCATTACATTAAAATATATGGAATGCCTATAAATTAAAAAATGAAGCGTGAGAGCCAAATGAATCGAAAGGTTCATGTTTGGTTCGGGAAGAGATCATGTAAGTTGTGAAATTAATGGTAACAAAATCTACTTTCATTAAATGATTTATTAGATAATCGAAAACAGAGGATCTTGAGTACTATTCGAAATTCAGAAGAATTACGTAAAGGAGCTATCGAGCAGCTCGAAAAAGCCCGGGCACGTTTACGTAAAGTGGAAACGGAAGCAAATGAATATCGAGTGAATGGATATTC